AATGATCTAATTAGAGGAATAATTGGAACTATTATATCAAGCTTTTTGATAACAATTTCGATTAGAAATGTATTTTGCAGCATTTGACTCCGTACCACTGAACGATTTAGCCGCACATTCGAAAAATAGCCTAAAAAGTGAAATGAATGTTCGGATAATTGGTTTATATGGATCGTTCCTGGTTGAGACCAAACATCAAAAAAACATTGCCATAAATGGATAAAATAGTGTTTCCATTTATTCATCAAAAGAGGCGCATTCCTTGAAGCCAGAATGGCTTTTCCTTGATATCTAACATAATGAATGAAAGGATCCTTGAATAAAGTTAAGGTAGGTGAATAATCCTTAGCAAAAACATCTACAAGATGTTCTCTTTTTGCATAAAAAAAAATTCGCTCAAAAAAAACGCTAAAAGATTTTAATCGTAAATGAGAGGATTTGTTACGCAGAAAAAGGAAGATAGATTCATATTCACATACATAAAAATTATAGAGGAACAAGAATAATCTTGGATTACTTTTTGAAAAAGTAGAAATCGATTTTTTTGGAGTAATAAGACTATTCCAATTACAAAAATTATAAAGAAACAATCGTAATAAATGAAAAAAAGGGGCATCTTTCACCCAGTATCGAAGGATTTGAACTAAGATTTCCAAATGGATAGGATAGGGTATTCGTATATCTGACACATAATTTAAATATGTAAATTTATCCTCCAAAAAGGGAAAAATGGAATGAATTGATCGCAAATTATTATAAGATTTTACGATTTCTGCCTCCTCTAAGGAAGAGCTAAATTGTAGGAAAAATGGAATTTCCACTACGACGGCAAAACCGTCTGATATTAGTTGAGAATAAATATTCTTATTATACCCCGAAAATGGATTTTTGTTAGAATCATTAGCAGAAATGATCAAATGATTCTGCTGATACATTCGAGTAATTAAACGTTTTACAATTAGTAAACTAAATTTATTGTCATAACCTACATTTTCCACAAAAATGGATCTATTCAAATTATGACTATAAGCAATTCCATAAATATACTCCCGAAAAATAAGTGGGTATAGGAAGTCCTGCTGGCGAGATCTATCTCGTTCTAAATATACTTGATATTCCTTCATTTTAGAAATTATATTTGGTCAAAGGATCATAGATTCATTGGATTATCAAATGATACATAGTGCGATACAGTCAAAACAGGTTATCTATTCTAATTCAAATAAAAAACGAATATGAATAGATACCTAGAAAACAAGTCAAACCCATCAATGGACTATCTCTCCTCGCTTAATTGTTCTAGGACAACAAGCTAGTTAGAAATCCTTTATTTTTTTGCCCAATCGCTCTTTTGATTTTGGAAAAAAATCTCTTTATCAATATACTCCTTCTTCTACACATTTCTCGCTACCCCATAACATAATGAAGAATAGCTAATAGTTAGGACTTATAACAAAAATCCATAATCCATTCGTGGGAAAAACTTTTTCCACAGCAAGCACTAATCTCTTTTTAACGTAAAATTAGATGGATTAATCATTCAAATTAAAAATGAAAGCTCGTTGCTTTTTGTTTCCCTATAATTGGAACAGCCAAGTTCTATCCCTTTATTAATTCAACCCAACGGAATTCATTTGTTCCGAGCCAAGAATTCAAACAAAAATTTGGACCGGGTCCAATATGAATGAAATTTTTTTTGAATTCGCCATTGATACGACATGCTGCTTTTTCCATTCATTCCTTTCTGGATCAGTCGTGGTCTTACAAACCCTACCGATGGTATGGATGAACCAATTAGTTCATAGAAATGTGTAAAAAATGGAGTCGCACTTAAAAGCCGAGTACTCTACCATTGAGTTAGCAACCCTAAAAAATGTGTATATCCAATCGCAATAAATAAAAAAAAAAGAAAATCAAAAATGATAGACTACTTCCTTGTCTGCTACTAGGTTATATATTCTTTTATACATTATTTTATTTAATATTTCTATTTACCTTTGAATCAAAAAAGAACTTCTTGTTTGTCTATATCAAAGAAAATCCAACGAATCCACCATTTGATGAAGTCAAAAAAACCTATGTAAGATGAATAAATCGATTCATTTATTCACGATCGGATTATATTTGTTTGATACACTGTTGTCAATATTAGTGTTGAAAAAAGAATACAATCGAGAAAACAAATTCAAAAAAATATGAATTTTCGAATTTTTAAATATTCGAAATTTATTTTTTTAATTTATTATTATTAATTTTTATTTTTTGAATTCTTAGATTTAATTCATTATTATATCCAATTATTATATTATGTTATTTATGTTATTTATAATATGTTATTTATATGAATTTGAAATAGAAATTCTATTATATTCCAAATCAAAAAAATTATAGAAATATGAAATAAATCAAAAAATATGAATTAAATCGTATCTCTCCTGTTGTGTGAAATTCACATCGAAAAACGAAATAGTTGTTCTCTCTTATGAACGGAAGAACTTTT